GAAAAGGATAATCTGGAACTTAAAGTTATCAATTATATTCTTTATGGAAATGGAAAATCCATTCGGGGAATTTCCGACACAAGGATTCAATTAGTTCGGACTTGTTTAGTCTTGAATTGGGCTCAAGACAAAAGAAGTTCTTCCATTGAAGAGGCCCTCGCTTCCTTTGTTGAAGTAAGTACAAATGGTTTGATTGAGTACTTCCTAAGAATTGACTTAGTGAAATCTCATACTTCATATATCCGAAAAAGGAATGACCCATCTGGTTTAGGGTTGATCTCGGATTCGGATCGGATCAATCCCTTTTTATCTATTAATTCCAAGACAAAAATTCAACAATCACTTAGCCAAAATCACGGAACTATTCGTATGTTATTGAATAGAAATAAGGAATGCCGATCTTTGATAATTTTGTCATCATCTAATTGTTTTCAAATGAAACCTTTCAACAACGTAAAAGATCCTAATTGGATAAAAAAGGATCCTATAATTGCAATTAAGAATTCGTTAGGCCCTGTAGGAATAGCCCTTCAAATTGAAAATTTTTATTCATTTTCTCGTTTAATAACTCATAATCAGATCTCAATAACTAAAAATTTGCAACTTGACAAATTAAAGGAAACCTTTCAAGTAATTAAATATTATTTAATGGACGAAAACGAGACAATTTTTAAACCTGATCTATACAGTAACATCGTTTTAAATCCATTCCATTTGAATTGGTATTTTCTCCATCATAATTTTTGTGAAAAAACTTTGACAATAATTAGTCTTGGACAATTTATTTGTGAAAATATATGTATAGCTCAAACGAAAAATGGACCACATTTAAAACTAAAATCGGGTCAAGTTCTAACTGTTCAAAAGGATTCTGTAATAATAAGATCGGCTAAGCCTTATTTGGCGACTCCAGGAGCAACCATTCATGGCCATTATGGAGAAATCCTTTATGAAGGAGATATATTAGTTACATTTATATATGAAAAATCGAGATCCGGTGATATAACACAAGGTCTTCCAAAAGTGGAACAGATATTAGAAATACGTTCGATTGATTCAATATCGATGAATCTAGAAAAAAGAATTGATGCTTGGAACGAATGTATAACAAGAATTCTTGGCATTCCCTGGGGATTCTTGATTGGTGCTGAGCTAACTATAGCGCAAAGTCGTATTTCTTTAGTTAATAAAATCCAAAAGGTTTATCGATCCCAGGGAGTACACATCCATAATCGACATATAGAAATTATTGTGCGTCAAATAACATCCAAAGTATTGGTTTCAGAAGATGGAATGTCTAATGTATTTTTACCTGGCGAACTTGTTGGATTATTGCGAGCCGAACGAACGGGGCGTGCCTTGGAAGAAGCAGTTTGTTACCGAGCTTTATTATTAGGAATAACAAAAACATCTCTGAATACTCAAAGTTTCATATCCGAAGCGAGTTTTCAAGAAACTGCTAGAGTTTTAGCAAAAGCCGCTCTTCGGGGTCGTATCGATTGGTTGAAAGGTCTTAAAGAGAATGTTGTTTTAGGGGGAATGATCCCCGTTGGTACCGGGTTCAAAAGAATAATGCACCGTTCGCGGTCAGGGCAACAGAACAAGATTACCTTGGAAAAAAAAAAGAATTTATTCGAAGTAGAAATTAGAAATCTTTTGTTCCATCACAGAAAATTATTTGATTTTTTTCATTTCAAAGAATTTATGTGATACATTCGAAATCTAGGATTTAATGCTTCCTACCTTTAAAATTAAAAGCAGTTATTTGATTTCTTAATAAAGTAAGTATAATAAATATAATAAATAGAAAAAATGAATGGCTTGATTATATATTAACAGACAATCTTCAATAAAAGAGCAAGTTCCATCGGAACAATTATTTATTTCTATTTCAGGATACCAGGTCTCTTTTTTTTTTTCAATTTTTTTTAAAAAATGTGGGGATAAATGACAAAAAGATATTGGAACATAACTTTTGAAGAGATGATGGAAGCAGGAGTTCATTTTGGCCACGATACCAGGAAATGGAATCCTCGAATGGCACCTTATATATCCACAAAGCATAAGGGTATTCATATTATAAATCTTACTCAAACTGCTCGTTTTTTATCAGAAGCTTGTGATTTGGTTTTTGATGCAGCAAGCAGAGGAAAACAATTCTTAATTGTTGGTACAAAAAAAAAAGCAGCCGATTTAGTAAAACGGGCTGCAATAAGAGCTCGATGTCATTATGTTAATAAAAAATGGCTCGGGGGTATGTTAACGAATTGGTATACTACAGAAACAAGACTTCGTAAGTTCAGGGACTTGAGAACGGAGCAAAAGACGGGTAAACTCACCTCTCTTCCAAAAAGAGATGCCGCTACGTTGAAGAGACAATTATCTCATTTGGAAACATATCTGGGTGGCATAAAATATATGACGGGGTTACCCGATCTTGTAATAATCGTTGATCAGCAAGAAGAATATACGGCTCTTAGAGAATGTATCACTTTGGGAATTCCAACAATTTGTTTAATCGATACAAATTGTGACCCCGATCTCGCAGATATTTCGATTCCAGCTAATGATGATGCTATAGCTTCAATCCGATTAATTCTTAACAAATTAGTATTTGCAATTAGTGAGGGTCGTTCTAGCTATATACAAAATTTTTGATTAATAATTAATAATAAAATAATAAGATTAAGAAATTTTTAGACTTGGGGGGGGTTCATAGATTTATGGAATCTATTATTATATTATTATACAATATAAAAAATTGTGCAAAAAGAACAAAGAGAAATATTATGTGATGAGTAGGTATTCAAAATAGAAAATGAAAGTAAAAAAGTAAACGGTTGAATCAAAATAATTCCCTTTCAAGTTATATTTTTTTATTTTAGAGGGCAGGGCAATATGAATGTTCTATTAGGTTCCATCAACACATTAAACAGATTATACGATATATCTGCTGTGGAAGTAGGTCAACATCTCTATTGGCAAATAGGGGGTTTTGAAGTGCATGCTCAAGTACTTATTACCTCTTGGGTTGTTATTGCTATCTTATTAGTTTCAACCATTGTAGTTGTTCGAAATCCGCAAACTATTCCCACTTCCGGTCAAAATTTCTTTGAATATGTCCTTGAATTCATTCGAGACGTGAGCAAAACTCAGATTGGAGAAGAATATGGTCCGTGGGTTCCATTTATTGGAACTCTGTTTCTATTTATTTTTGTTTCCAATTGGTCAGGGGCTCTTTTACCTTGGAAAATTATAAAGTTACCTCATGGAGAGTTAGCTGCACCCACTAATGATATAAACACTACTGTTGCATTAGCTTTACTTACGTCAGTAGCATATTTCTATGCGGGTATTTCAAAAAAAGGATTGGCTTATTTTGGTAAATACATCCAACCAACTCCAATCCTTTTACCGATTAACATCTTAGAAGATTTCACAAAACCCTTATCGCTTAGTTTTCGACTTTTCGGAAATATATTAGCTGATGAATTAGTCGTTGTTGTTCTTGTTTCGTTAGTACCTTTAGTAGTTCCTATACCAGTTATGTTCCTTGGATTATTTACAAGTGGTATTCAAGCTCTTATTTTTGCTACTTTAGCTGCGGCTTATATAGGTGAATCCATAGAAGGGCATCATTGACGAGTTATCGAAATAGTATTTTTTGAGTTTAGACCTCCACAAAGTAGGTGCGGCTCACGATAATCTACTTTTTTTTGAATTCAAAATAATCAAAAGTATTATCCACCCCCCAAAAAAAGAAAGATGCAATTGCAATAAGGATAAAGTAGAAATAAAATACCTATACGATTTAGTGTAATGTATGTACTATAATAATAAAAGAAAGGGTAGGGGAGTCAAACTAGATTTATATATAATCTAATCGATATAAGACAACTCTTTCCTTTTTTGTCGGTTTCAAAGAATAATTATCGAATCCGATTGAATATAAGAAACAACTAATTAGTTTACGGTATGGAAGAAACACATGTATATGTCATATTAGATCTTCACTAGTTATATATGAATATATATCTAAATTTGTCCTGCTATTACTCTAAATTTAGATGGGGATTCAAAAAACAAAGCTCTTCCGTTTCATATGTTGTAATTGTGAATTGAATATGGAATGACTAAAAAATGAAATAAAGAACGAAGAATTTAAAGTAAAGAAAGTTTCTTATAAGAATTTAAGATAAGAACATAAATTGTATGTATTCACAAAAAACTACATGGGTAGAAAAGAAAAAAGAAATATCGAAGTAATTTGGATAGTTCAATAAATATTATAATATTATTTCAGTTTGTAATTTCAATTACACTTTGACTAGATAAAGATAAATATGAAGAATGAAATAATAAAGTCATAATTTCTTGGTTGATTATATTATTAACTATTTCTTTTCTTTATTTTATTTGGAATAGGAGAAACTTATCATGAATCCGCTAATTTCTGCTGCGTCTGTTATTGCTGCTGGGTTGGCTGTCGGGCTTGCTTCCATTGGACCTGGAGTTGGTCAAGGCACAGCTGCAGGGCAAGCTGTAGAAGGGATTGCGCGACAACCGGAAGCAGAGGACAAAATCAGGGGTACTTTATTACTTAGTCTGGCTTTTATGGAAGCTTTAACTATTTATGGGCTGGTTGTAGCATTAGCGCTTTTATTTGCGAATCCCTTTGTTTAATCTTTTAAAAATAGAAAGATAAAAATACATGTTCTTTTTTCCGTGGACTTTCTTTACTGATCTTGCTTTTTTTTCAAATTATATTAAGATCTCACTCCTATAATTTTTTCTTCATAACACGGGGGAAGGACGGATTTATGGGTGAGGGATCAACATACTGATTCGCCTTCTTCCCCCCCTTTTTTTTAGTCCAATGAACCTTCCCCCTTTTTTTAATTAATAAAGTTTTTAGAAAATGTTGAAAACAACTAGATATTTTTCAATTGACATAAGAACTAGTATCTAATTCTAATAAGTATCATTCTTATCAGTAATCT